GTTGCAGTTCAAGTTAGTGAAGTTATTTTATTGTGATTCAACATTAAAAGAACAGAATCACGCTCTGTAGGATTTGAACCTACGACATCGGGTTTTGGAGACCCACGTTCTACCGAACTGAACTAAGAGCGCTTTATTATGATGGGAGATACGGATGTCAAGAAAAGGATTCTTTTTGTACCCCCAATACATCTTGTATGTATAGTATCATAAAATGGTAGATTGTGTCCAATTTTAATCGATCTCAATTGACCCCTCGTTACTGTCCATAGGAGAAGTGATAAGTAGGGATGACAGGATTTGAACCCGTGACATTTTGTACCCAAAACAAACGCGCTACCAAGCTGCGCTACATCCCTTTCATTTGTTGTACAGTGCCATTGTAGGGAATCCATGTTTTGTTTTCCACATCCTAATTTCCTCTATCTAAATAGAATTTCTTTTGCCATTTCTTCTTTTTGGTTTTTTGGTTTCATTCTCATAAAGAATTATATACATACCTAACGTATAAACGTATAAAGGAATGAATATTTATCAGTAGTGCTCAGGAAGGAGGGTTCATCTTTTTCTGTTTTAGGGACAGGTAGATTTCATCTACCGGATCGTTGTATATATCCATTTTGGTTAGAGATTCCCCGTACAAATGATCTTTAACTACATATGCATCTGATCATATATGTATTACAATATACAATAAAGTCAATAAAGTTAAAGAAAAAGAAGGAGGATTTTCAATGCGAGATATAAAAACATATCTCTCCACGGCACCTGTGCTAACTACTCTATGGTTCGGGTCTTTGGCGGGTCTATTGATAGAGATCAATCGTTTATTCCCAGATGCGTTGACATTCCCCTTTTTTTCATTCTAGTTATTGACATGGGAAGGGATCAAGAAGATTAGAGATACAATAAATTCTCTGCGACTAACCCCCCCCTTTTTTTCAGTTCTTTAGGATAGGAAAGAAAGAGTAAAGAATAAAAGTGGATTGAATCTCATCGAAACTCGGGTTCGGGTTAATATAGGGAGAACAGAAATGGAAATGTGGGTCGAGGGCAGGCTGTTCAAGATCATACAAGATACTAAATGAAATACTGGGATTGGGAATAATTGATAGTTAGAAATATTTGTATTACTTAATAATTTGATTACTCTATTGATTGCAACGAAATCTTTCATAATTGAATTGGATTTCGAGTTAGCAACTTCTCGTCTATTTATTTTTCATTCCTTTCTTCTTCGCTTCGGTTCGAATCGAAAATAGAAGAATTGAGTGAATTCAAAATCCAAAGGAGGTTCATGGCTAAGGGTAAAGATGTCAGAGTAGTAGTTATTTTGGAATGTACCAGTTGTGTCCGAAATGGTTTGAATAAAGAATCGCGGGGCATTTCCAGATATATTACTCAAAAGAATCGACACAATACACCTAGTCAATTGGACTTGAAAAAATTCTGCCCTTATTGTTACAAACATACGATTCATGGGGAGATAAAGAAATAAATCGAATGGAACGCGTGTGCCACTCTTCCAAGGAAGAGGAAGAAATTACATATACATATATAATATATACAAATCCAGTCCTATTTTGGTCGGATCCGAAATGAATGAAGAAATAGGATTTTAGAAATAAGAAATAAACCATGGATAAATCCAAGCGGCCCTTTCATAAATCCAAGCGATCTTTTCATAGGCGTTTGCCCCCAATTGGATCGGGGGATCGAATTGATTATAGAAACATGAGTTTAATTAATCAATTTATTAGTGAACAAGGAAAAATATTATCTAGACGAGTGAATAGATTAACCTTGAAACAACAACGATTAATTACTATTGCTATAAAACAAGCTCGTATTTTATCTTCGTTACCTTTTCTTAATAATGAGAAACAGTTTGAGAGAACCGGGTCGATCCCTAGAACTACTGGTCCTAGAACCAGAAATAAATAAGCCTATTCCTCAATCGAATCAAAACTCTAATTCGAACTCAGATTGAAGTTTTGTTCGAAAAAGCCGAGAGATTGTCGCGCCGTAATGTAATAATAAAAAAAAGAATGGGGGAAGAATAAATCTTTTTTTTTTATTGAAACGTGTTCGTTCATTCCTACTACTTATCTTATCATACGAATTTCTACTATACCCTCCCGGAGTTCATTCTCCGGGGAACTCCGTTTAAAGTATTCCAGTGAATTCCTTCCAATCTCCTTATTTGATGATCGCATTGGAAATCGTGTCAAGACAATTCCTATTTGATATGGCTATTTGTGCAGGTATTTTACGATTAAGAAGCAACTGCCTCTTGTACAGATCAAGTATTAATCGACTATAACTATGGGATCCCCTATTCTCACGAGTTACTGCATTTATCCGAGTGATCCACAAACGACGAAAACTTCTCTTTCGCCTGCCTCTATCCCGATGAGTGGAAACCAAAGCTCTCATTTTCTGTTGAGTAGTAGTTCGAGTAAGTCTTGAATGAGCCCCTCGAAAGGTTGCTGCAAATAAACGAATTTTTGTTCTACGTCTCCGAGCTATATATCTTCGTCTAACTCTGGTCATTGAATCAAAAGAAACTTGGATGAATAACTAATTGATTTCTTTTCTTTCAGTCATTCTTTTCCCCTCTCCTGGTTTATTAATAACAAAACGGATTCTTCCGATGTATAAAATGAAAATACAAATTCCAATGGCTTTTGCTACTATAACCTTCCCAACCACGATTTTTTTATTTCTTCCAGGCATTTCACCTCAAAAAAAAAAAAGAAATTGTACCGATATTAGGTATAAAATAAATCGTAAATGGACAAATAGTGGCTTCCATCGTTTCTATGGTTACTTCTTAAACGGCGAGGTCCTCTCTATACACCGGAGCCCCTTTCCTCATTTAATCAATGTTATTGGTAACTTGTACAGTTCACGCTCTTTGGCTCTACCGATGAATTATCGAGTAATAGGTCTTTTTTCAATGGGATCTATCCATACAGTGACGGCATTTAATTATGAAGGTTGAATAGGTAGCTGACCCTGTTAGTCCGTTCTTGCAAGAGTAGGAGCATAATCTTTCTGCTTCTTAAATATCATTCCCCCGCTTAATGGATAACCATTTGCTACCAATGGGAATTGCTTTTCATCTCAAATCGAGGTGATTGGATTTGCACCAATGGAAACCATAAATTCCATACAAATAGAGGTATACGAGAGATCTTTATTTTTCGATAGTGAATGGAGTTCTTCCATTCTATTCATTGGTACGAGTCATTGATACTGTAAAAATCGTCTCATTTGTTCTAGCTCATGATCTGAACGAGTCGCACATACACCCTAGTACATGTTCCTCGACGCTGAGGACATCCTCGAAGAGCGGGGGATTTCGTGACATTTCTGATTGGCTGTCTTGTGTTTCTAATAAGTTGTTTAATAGTTGGCATGCTGAATCATATACAGAATGGGCTGGTTTAGATCGATCCTAACCGGATGATTATGAATTACTTCCATTTCATATTTTACCCAGGTAAGAAGATAAAAGATCAAATAGGGGTTCATTCAAATTATGATTCGAAATGGAATCAAAGATTTATGCGAAATCCCCGGTATTTTCGATCGCTACAAGATCAACAATGCCATAATCTTGGGCTTCTGTTGCTGACATAAAAACATCCCTTTCCATGTCTTCGGATACAACCCATAAAGGATTGCCCGTTCTTTGTACATAAACCCTTGTGAGGGTTTCGCGGAGTTTCAGTAGTTCTTCCGCTTCCAGGATAAATTCTCCTGTGGGTGCCTCATAAAAAGAACTAGCAGGTTGATGGATCATAACCCTGATGATATAACATAATGAACGATTCCTCTATCTCGCATGATTGGGCGAAGGGAAGGGATAAAGAATAACAAGCAGGGAGAAAAAGATAGAATTGAACAACCGTACAGGCATCTTTTGTGCATACGGCTCTGTAATGGAATTTTTTTTTCTCTTTTTTCATCGAAGAAAGAGACAAGTCGAATCTATCAGACCCAGATCGTTGAATGATCCATTTACCATCCTTCCTTTCGGAGTAATCAAAAAATACTATGATGGTTCCGTTGCTTTATATATTTATCTCGTCTGTGATTCAGCAATCCCAAAGTTTCTTTCTGATCCGATCAAATAAAAATAAGTAAAAAATGATCTTTTTTTTTTTTTTATTTTCACACTCTTTCATAACATAAATATTGGAAAGAGACTTCTGATGTGGAAGCAAAAAGGTTTGTGACGCTGAAATGGACCCCGATACATAAGATCAAGTCGGAAATAACCTTTCTTTCATACTACTATCTCGATACATAATCTCATATTATGAAAAAAGAATAATAGTTTGCTCATATCGAACTTGAAATGCCATGCTATTATTACTTAATATTATTATTATTTTATTCATATTCCATATGACGAAGGCATAGTCTTTTTTTCTCTCAAATAAAAAAACTCATTGGCGCCAAGCGTGAGGGAATGCTAGACGTTTGGTAATTTCTCCTCCAACCAGGATGAAAGATCCCATTGAAGCGGCTAATCCCATGCATATTGTATGCACATCTGGTGGCACAAATTGCATAGTATCATAAATAGCTATTCCTGGGATTACCCATCCGCCGGGAGAATTTATAAACAAATACAGATCCCTGGTATCATCCTCTATACTGAGATATACCATGAGACCAACAAGTTGATTCGAGATCTCGCTATCAACTTCTTGGCCTAAAAAAAGTAATCTTTCTCGATGAAGTCGGTTGATTAGGACAAAATTCTATTCCTTAGGAACCGTACACGCACCTTTGGGTGCATACGGTTCAAAAAATCAAAATTGAGAAAATAAAAAAAAAAAAAGAAATTGTCGATTCCAGCCCTATTTCTTTTTTCGTAGCGGGCTTTTTCTTCCATTTTTTAAGAAACATGAGTTTTGACTTGCTTCCCTATAAAATCAAAAAAGAATTCACTGAACTTATCGAGCTAACCCCTCATTGATGTATTGTTTCATCGAGATCTAAATCACGATGTAATTTTCTTGTTCCCGAATGGGCCTCTTCCACTCTTTTAGGTTTATGCTCTACTCCGGGTAAAGATCTGCCCGAATTCGATTTGCACATATAGGACAAATGATCCCAGTACCACTTCTTTTTGCTATGACTTCTTTTTTTTTTTTTCAATTTGTTTCATTTTCATGCCTTCCACAAAATATTCGATGTATTCATCATATTATTCCATTAATTGGCAATTTGAGATCACTCATATGGTATAAAGGAATCATTTCTGATAGGGTGGTAATCATACATGGATTACCTTGGTATTTTCTGAACGGAGCCTGTATACTTCATTTTATTGGTCCAAGCCAACCATAAATTCTTTTAATTGAGAATATTGATCCTCCAACCAAATAAATTGATCTAATTGCACTTCACGCTTCGAATTATTGACGGTTCAATCAATCTTTCTTGGGCGAAACAGAGGATATCTCGATCGGGGGAGAGAACGGGGAAATCCCATATGACCCAATATGTCTGACAAGTCACACTATACGTCAACCCAAACTGCATCTTCCTCTCCAGGACTCCGAAAAGGTACTTTTGGAACACCAATGGGCATTAAATGAAAGAAAAATTAAGTATTCTATTTCACTTTGATGTGGAAACGTAACAAACAATGGTTTATTGTCTTCATAATATTGTCGTTTATCGTATTTTATCGATAGATTGGAAGATTCATAGAGGAAGACGGAATAAAGGAAAATTCTTACGAACGGATCGTTCGAATGAGAAACAAGTATCTATACATTCGCTCACAAAAAATAGGATTAATCCCCCCATTGCGTATTGGTACTTATTGGGTATAGAATAGATCTGCTTCTCTTTGTTCCCACGAACAGAATTGTTCAATTATTACTAACGGAACAGAATAAATATTAACCCTTGTTTCGAGATAATCCAATGAAAGGGTGAGGTCCATAGCATAGTTATTTCCAATGTGATAAAGTTACATAGTATCTATTTTTTCTTTGAGAAAGGGGTATTTCCATGGGTTTGCCTTGGTATCGTGTTCATACCGTCGTATTGAATGATCCCGGTCGGCTGCTTTCTGTCCATATAATGCATACAGCTCTAGTTTCCGGTTGGGCCGGTTCGATGGCTCTATACGAATTAGCAGTTTTTGATCCTTCTGACCCCGTTCTTGATCCAATGTGGAGACAGGGTATGTTCGTTATACCCTTCATGACTCGTTTAGGAATAAACAATTCATGGGGCGGTTGGAGTATTACAGGAGGAACTATAACGAATCCGGGTATTTGGAGTTACGAAGGTGTGGCCGGGGCACATATTGTGTTTTCTGGCTTGTGCTTCTTAGCAGCTATCTGGCATTGGGTGTATTGGGACCTAGAAATATTCTGTGATGAACGTACGGGAAAACCCTCTTTGGATTTGCCCAAGATTTTTGGAATTCATTTATTTCTCTCAGGGGTGGCTTGCTTTGGGTTTGGCGCATTTCATGTAACAGGCTTGTATGGTCCTGGAATATGGGTATCCGATCCTTATGGCCTAACCGGAAAAGTACAATCTGTAAATCCAGCGTGGGGTGCGGAAGGTTTTGATCCCTTTGTTCCGGGAGGAATAGCCTCTCATCATATTGCAGCAGGTACATTGGGTATATTAGCAGGTCTATTCCATCTTAGTGTCCGCCCACCCCAACGTCTATACAAAGGATTACGTATGGGCAATATTGAAACTGTCCTTTCCAGTAGTATCGCTGCTGTCTTTTTTGCAGCTTTCGTTGTTGCTGGAACTATGTGGTATGGTTCAGCAACTACCCCGATCGAATTATTTGGTCCCACTCGTTATCAGTGGGATCAGGGATACTTCCAGCAAGAAATATATCGAAGAGTTGGCGCCAGTCTAGCCGAAAATCTGAGTTTATCGGAAGCTTGGTCTAAAATTCCCGAAAAATTAGCTTTTTATGATTACATCGGTAATAATCCGGCGAAAGGTGGATTATTCCGGGCAGGCTCAATGGACAACGGGGATGGGATAGCTGTTGGATGGTTAGGACACCCTATCTTTAGAGATAAAGAAGGGCATGAACTTTTTGTACGCCGTATGCCTACTTTTTTTGAAACATTTCCAGTAGTTTTGGTGGACGGAGACGGAATTGTGAGAGCCGATGTTCCTTTTAGAAGGGCAGAATCGAAGTATAGTGTCGAACAAGTGGGTGTAACTGTTGAGTTCTATGGTGGCGAACTCAATGGAGTCAGCTATAGCGATCCTGCTACTGTGAAAAAATATGCTAGACGTGCCCAATTGGGTGAAATTTTTGAATTAGATCGTGCTACTTTGAAATCCGATGGTGTTTTTCGGAGCAGTCCAAGGGGTTGGTTCACTTTTGGACATGCTACGTTTGCTTTGCTCTTCTTTTTCGGACACATTTGGCATGGCGCTCGAACCTTGTTCAGAGATGTTTTTGCTGGGATTGACCCAGATTTGGATGCTCAAGTGGAATTTGGAGCATTCCAAAAACTTGGAGATCCAACTACAAGGAGACAGGTAGTCTGATACAACATTGCTCCGGTATCTTTCGCCTCTATATTTGATTTTTTTGATTTGACATAAGGTACCGTAGAAATATTGATTTGAATCATCGCCTTTCTTTGCTCTTGTCCTTTCTTTATCTGGGAAATAATCCTAAATGAACAGGTGTGGAAGCTATAATTGTAAACAACGATCGAATCTATGGAAGCATTGGTTTATACATTCCTCTTAGTCTCGACTTTAGGGATAATCTTTTTCGCTATATTTTTTCGAGAACCGCCTAAGGTCCCGACTAAAAAGATGAAATGATTTTTCATTATCTTAATTGAAGTAATGAGTCCCCCATATGGGGGACTCATTACTTCAATTAGTCTCCGTGTTCCTCGAATGGATCTCTTAGTTGTTGAGAGGGTTGCCCAAAAGCGGTATATAAGGCGTACCCTGTAAAGCTTACAAGTGAACCAGATATGGAGATGGCGACTAAGGTTGCTGTTTCCATTATTAGAGAATTTCAAGACCACGATGGATCTATGCTACGATAAGATCGTTTATTTACAACGGAATAGTATACAAAGTCAACAGATCTCAACCAATGCAATAGTATTTATGGCTACACAAACCGTTGAGGGTAGTGCTAGATCTGGGCCAAGACGAACTATTACAGGGGATTTATTGAAACCATTGAATTCAGAATATGGTAAAGTGGCTCCTGGGTGGGGAACCACCCCATTTATGGGTGTCGCAATGGCTCTATTTGCGATATTCCTATCTATTATTTTAGAGATTTATAATTCTTCCGTTTTACTGGATGGAATTTCAATGAATTAGGTCCATAAGAACCAGAAGCCCTAGCTTTTCAATCAAAAATGAATCACTTAGGACTCAGATTTATAGTCCATTCTGGTAGTTTGACCGTGGAATTCCGTTGTTTCGGTATTTCCGGAATATGAGTGTGCGACTTGTTATAATTGATCCTATTGATAGTACAGAGAATGGGTCTGTCATCTCGACAGAGATGGTTCTGCCTCGTCGGATATTCATCCTAGTATCTGGAGCACGGAATATATGGAATAGATCAAGAAATATTTGAACTATGATTCATACCTACTATTCAGACCTCGTGACTGGACTTCAAAAAATTTTCAAACAAAGAGGTATTTGATAAATTGAACGATTTTTCTTCCTTTAGAATCATGCTTATTTTGACCGAAGGACAAATCTTTCTCTGGATTTTTAGTCATTACATCTATGAATAAGTGATGATCAAATAGTTCTTACTCATAGAACCCTTGGTCTTAGTTTTTGGGTTTTATTGAATCATCGTGGTTCTAGTATGAATCTGAGGTTTCAATCGATTCATAGGGTCTCAACAAGAGAATTCCTATCAAAAAAAAAATAGTAAACAATAGTCAATCTGCATTACGCACAAACAAAAACAACAAATCAAATAACAAATAAATAGGGGAATAGAAGATTCAAGAGGCCTGTAACGATCAACATAAAGACAGATGAGCTAACTTGATATTTTGGCATTCTCATCACAACAAAGAAGAGAGTTCGGATTTTGGTTCCTTCGTATCTTCAGAGACGATTGAATCAAGTGGATAAATAAGAAATTTCAAATTTTCTATTACATATCCATTGTAATCAGTATTTGGGTGTTTCTGCTTGAGCCGTACGAGATGAAATTCTCATATACGGTTCTCAGAGGGGGAGTCCCCTTGGTTTACCTATCTCAATAAAGTATATGATTGGTTCGAGGAGCGTCTCGAGATTCAGGCGATTGCAGATGATATAACTAGTAAATATGTTCCTCCTCATGTCAATATATTTTATTGTCTAGGAGGGATCACACTTACTTGTTTTTTAGTACAAGTAGCTACGGGTTTTGCTATGACTTTTTACTATCGTCCGACCGTTACGGAGGCTTTTGCCTCTGTTCAATACATAATGACTGAAGTCAACTTTGGTTGGTTAATCCGATCAGTTCATCGATGGTCAGCAAGTATGATGGTCCTAATGATGATCCTACACGTATTTCGTGTGTATCTCACGGGCGGATTTAAAAAACCTCGCGAATTGACTTGGGTTACGGGTGTGGTTCTGGCTGTATTGACTGCATCGTTTGGTGTAACTGGTTATTCCTTACCCCGGGACCAAATCGGTTATTGGGCAGTAAAAATCGTGACAGGCGTACCTGAAGCTATTCCCGTAATAGGATCACCTTTAGTAGAGTTATTGCGTGGAAGTGCTAGTGTGGGTCAATCTACTTTGACCCGTTTTTATAGTTTACACACTTTTGTATTACCTCTTCTTACTGCCGTATTTATGTTAATGCATTTTCCAATGATACGTAAGCAAGGTATTTCAGGTCCTTTATAGAGAAGACAGATCATAGATATTTGTAATCGATCATATATAATTTCGGGGAGGAACAATAGTGTTTTATTGCTACAAA